TATATAGCTATTATATATAAATAGATGATAAATATATTTTATATATAATAAAAAATATATTATATAATAAAATATATAATATGAAAAAAATATATATAATATAAAGAATAATCTATAAAAAAAGAAAGCTTTTTAAGAATAAAGTGGAGAAGGTTTTTTCAAGCCCTTTTTTTCTAATGTAACCTATCCCTTTTCGATTAGGAGAGATGGCTGAGTGGATTAAAGCGTTGGATTGCTAATCCATTGTATGAGTTAATCGTACCGAGGGTTCGAATCCCTCTCTTTCCCTTTCTCCTTTTGATGATGTGTATAATAGATAAAATACTAATAAAATTTGAGCATTTCCACTAAAAAAAAAACTTTCTTTTTTATTCTTCACGTCCCGGATTACGTCCTGGATCATTAGATAGGAATCCAAATATGAAGAGAGAAACAAAGAATATAACTACAGTGTATACAAAAAGTTTGAGAGTAAGCATTACACAATCTCCAAGATCTTACTTAAAAAAAAAGAGAATAGATTCTCTATTTTTATACCAAATCTCTCATTTTGATACCAAAAAACCACTTAATTTCTTTTTTATAGAAAAAGGGGTTTAATAAAGGCATTTTTAATAAGATAATAGTCGAGTCTTTCATATTCAAAGGGATTCGCATACCAACATCTAGATATTTTTTTTAGCTCAAATCTAATTAGGTTCTTCCATTTAGGGAAAAGAGGATAAAATTTAGGAAATAGAATGATCCAGATTTAGTATGGTTACCCCAAAAATGAAATCTTTGAACTGAGATTTCATCCATACGCCAGGATTTTTTTATTTTTTTAATTGTTGTAAGAATAAAAAGCGTGAGTTTTTCTAAGACAGTATTAAGAATTTCATCGAAAACTTACAGCTGCTTGCCAAACAAAGGCTAAGAGAAGAAAGAAAAGAGGTATTACGGGCATAACATCCACGATTGGATTCAAAAAGGCGTAGGCCTCCGGCAATTTGGCGACTAAAAAAGTGCTTGAAAAAAGGGCAGAATTAAAACAAATAAAGATCACATTAAATATATTAAGCATAAAAAAAATTGGTGTTCTTGTGGATAATTTAATTTTGATTGAGTTATTAATATATTTGTTATAAAAGGAAAAAATAAAGAAAGATAGTCTAAAAAGACTTTGTTGAACTTACTCAATCAAAAATCCTTTCATTCTCATAAGAGAATGAAAGAAATAATATTTTCATACAATATCTTAATTGAATTTTATGTAATGATCAATAAAGTAAGTTTGATTTGCTATCTACACGTGTCAAAACTGTAGCACCAATGTAATCTATATTTCATTTGGGCTTAAACTGAATTGACGAACAACCAATAGCAATATTACTCTTTTAGTAGTCTTGAATAAAAATAGAAATGGGGCGTAGCCAAGCGGTAAGGCAACGGGTTTTGGTCCCGCTATTCGGAGGTTCGAATCCTTCCGTCCCAGAGTACAGTCATTACTGAACTATTCATGATTCCATAATTGAATCAATTACACAAACGAGAGGAATCTTATGGTAAAACTTCGTTTAAAACGATGTGGTAGAAAGCAACGTGCGACTTGAATTGAAGGACATGATCTGCTGTGGATTTTTTGATCCGCCACTTTTTATATAGGAATATAGGTGCTCTTGGCTCGACATTTTTTTTCTATTTTACTAGAGTCCTATACTTTTTTTGAATATAAAAAAGAGTACAAGACGGAGCTCGAGGAGAATAGAAAGGTTTTATTCCTTTCGCATTTTATTCCTTTCGCAGGAGTAAGGATCTAGGGTTAGTGCGAATCAATAAGTTGGAACAACTTCGTAAGTTTTTTTTTTATTACAAAAAAGCTCCTTCAAGCAATTTTACAATGGAAAAGTAAATTTTCTGAAAATTGTAAAATTCTTTGAATAAAAAGTATATCATGCGTGAATCAAGCGTTTGTATGATTCTTTGATATAAAGAGAAGAAATCATAAACAAAATAAGGGGCTTGTTGCTGACCTTTTTTAATAAAACAAAACGATTCAAGATCATCGAAGTCATGTCTAAACCCAAAGATTAAAAGTAAAGATAAAGAATCCTGAAACAAGGAAATCTGTTTTTCAATTGTTTGAACAACTAGATCAGAATGAAGAATCCAAATTGATTCTAAAAAATGAGACAAACAAAAAAGGGGTTAGAGACTACTCAAAAAAAAGAGTACTTAAGGATTCTCTGTTGAGATATTTGAGAGTTATTTAACTTGAGTTACGAGAGTACGCATGGTACGAATGCTTTTTATGGAAAAAACTATTTAGGGTTTCAATACTGGCTAAATTTTTTATTAATCTATTTAATATTTGTATTTTATACAGAGAGTTAACTTCTACTCAGTGAATTTTGTTTTCTCGAGCCGTACGAGGCCAAAGCCTCTTATACGTTTCTAGGGGGGTATTATTCATATACATCTATCCCAATGAGCCGTTTATCGAATCGTTGCAATTGATGTTCGATCCCGAAGAGATCTTCGTAAAGTGGGTTTTTATGATCCGATAACAAATCAAACTTATTTAAATCTTTCTGCTATTCTCGATTTCCTTAAAAAAGGCGCTCAACCAACAAGAACAGTTCATTATATTTCAAAAAAGGCGGGGATTTTTACGGAATTAAGTCTTAATAAAAAAAAATTGCATTAATGACACATAAAAAAGAGGATGTGAAAGACTCGTATATAGCTTGGTATCAAATTTTCTCTACTCTTTTCTTTCCTCCTCTTTCGCGTCCATCATTTTTTTTTTTTTTTTTATTAGTATTCATACTTACGGTACGAATACTAATAAACCTGCTAACAACTAGTATGTTTTATAATCATAAACAAATTTCTGAAAAGCATTTTTGTATAAATATAAAAAAATATATTAATTCTGAATAAAACTAATATATATATTATATGAAGAATTTATTCATTATTCATAAAAAAGGGTCAAAAAAAGTCTAAAAACGTTTGATATTACCCTAACTGACTTAAGTTGCATTCATTGTATGAACTAACAAAGCAAGGCGTGAAGCTTTTTTTATTTTTTTTCTATTCTTTTCGCTATATTAAAAATTCACAATCATATTGACAACAGTGTATCGACCAAATATAATTCTCTCATAGATAAATGTATCTATTTATCCCTAACGCACACATGACTGGATTTAGCCTTTTTTTTTATTCTGATTGTATCTACATATTTGCAGTACTTTTTTTTTTGGGGGGGGTTGCTAACTCAACGGTAGAGTACTCGGCTTTTAAGTGCGACTAGCATCTTTTACACATTTGTATGAAGAAAAGGATTCGTCCAGATATGCGGTAGAGTTTGTAAGACCACGACTGATCCTGAAAGGAATGAATGGAAAAAATAGCATGTCGTATCAAGGGAGAATTCAGATAAAAAATTTTTTCTTTACTGATTGATAAAACCTTATTTTGGTGTTGAAAAAAAAAAAAAGAATTACAATTTGGGTCAAGTGAATAAATATAAATGGATGGATAAAAAACTACTTTTCCTGATTCCAGGAAAAAAAAAAAGAAACGAGCTTCCATTCTTAATTTGAAAAATTACCCGGTCTAATTAAATGTTAAAAATAGATTAGTGCCTAATACGGGTATGGGAAGGAATTTTTTTCTTGCGTGTTATTATAAATTTTTTCATGAGTCCTAATTATTTTTTCCCTAGCCCATTTGGGTTAGGTTGTCGATGGATGTGTAAAAGAAGCAGTATATTGATAACAATATATTTCCAAAATCAAAAGAGCGATTAGGTTCAAAAAATAAAGGATTTCTAATCATCTTGTTTTGTTATTCTATAATATAAAATATAACGAACAGAAACCTATTAAAGATTAAAGATAGAGAATCCGGTTAGCAGTCTATCTGTTTATGAGGTATCTATTGCTTTTGTAGTCTAATACCTCGTTTTGACTGTATCGCACTATGTGTCATTTCAGAACTCAATAAAAAAAGACTTTACTTTTAGTTCAAACCGAACTTCAATTCAATTCAAATGGAGAAATTTAAAGGATATTTCGAGTTCGACGGGGCTCGGCAACAGAGTTTTCTATATCCACTTTTTTTTCGGGAGTATATTTATGTACTTGCTTATGATCGTGGTTTAAATAGATTAAATAGAAATCGATCCATTTTCTTGGAAAATGCGGATTATGAAAAAAAATATAGTTCACTAATTGTGAAACGCTTAATTTTGAGAATGTATGAACAGAATCGTTTGATTATTTCCACTAAGGATTTGAACAAAAATCCCTTTTTGGGGCATACCAATCTTTTCTATTCTCAAATGATATCCGTTTTATTTGCAGTGATTGTAGAAATTCCATTTTCCCTCAGATTAGGATCCTCTTTCGAAGGAACCAAATTAACAAAATCTTATAATTTACGATCAATTCATTCAATATTTCCTTTTTTAGAAGACAAATTATCACATTTTAATTATGTGTTAGATGTCCTAATACCTTACCCTATCCATCTAGAAATCTTGGTTCAAACCCTACGTTACCGGGTAAAAGATGCCTCTTCTTTGCATTTTTTTCGGTTCTGTCTATACGAGTATTGTAATTGTAAGAATTTTGATATAAAAAAAAAATCAAGTTTGAATCCAAGATTTTTCTTATTCTTATATAATTCTCATGTATATGAATACGAATCCATCTTTTTTTTTCTACGCAATCGGTCTTCTCATTTACGATCGACATCTTATGAAGTCCTTTTTGAGCGAATTTTATTCTATGGAAAAATACAACATTTTGTAAAAGTCTTTGTTAATAATTTTCCGGCGATCCTAGGGTTGCTCAAGGATCCTTTCATACATTATGTTAGATATCACGGAAAATGCATTCTGGCAACAAAGGATACGCCGCTTCTGATGAATAAATGGAAATATTATTTTGTTTATTTATGGCAATGTTATTTTTCCATATGGTTTCAATCACAAAAGGTAAATATAAATA